GAACCTAAAAAAACGATAAGGGCCCAGCAAAAATTACTTAGTTTTCGAGACCCCGTTATAAGTTCTATCCATATATGTTCTGATCGCCAACTCATACTTGATCTAATTTCATTTTATTGGAATTGGGAGAATACCCCAAATTTGCCTTTTTGGTTCCGAAGGAACTCTCATCAACTAGCACTAGTTTGATGTGAACTAGTACTAGTTTGAAGTGAACCTTTAGTAAGTAGTAAGGAGTAATTCATCAAATTGGCTCGATCTAAAATAATAATAACATACCCTTCATATGATCCCAATATAGATATTGATATACATACAGATCCACCAACTTTACACATTTTAGGCATCCGGTGATACTGATCTATTTGAAACTAGCTAGAATTCATTTACCTATAGATCATTTTCTGCAGGCATAAGAGCTTTTTTTCGGCGGAAATCACATGTTAGACCATATTTCATTTCCCGAAATAAATATCTGTGTTATGCTACAAGTCTAAGTTTCAAAAAAACGGCTGAGATTGGGTCCCCTCAGATCTAAACAATCTTGTTTTTTTGAACATGAAGAAATAAAGAAGCCATTGCAATTGCCGGAAATACTAGGCCTACTAAAGGCACAAAAATGGAGGGAAAATTGAAAGTTGTCATAAAATGGGGTACCTCGATTGACTATTTGCACCTGTTATTTTTTTTTTTTTTTGAATATTTTTTTATTTATAATAATTATAATTAAGAATTGTAATTATTCTGAATTTGTAGTTCGTAGTAGTTATTATCAATTAATGCAATAATACTAATTAATTCCGTTTGAAAATTCTTAGTAAATATAAATATATAAGTAAATAGATAAGTATCTATAGTGGATATATAGAATAAGTCCACGGAATGTAGAACTAAATAAATGGACTTAGTCTTCTATATGAAAGATACGTATGACAATCAACTTTATTATTTTTCTTCATTTCTTTGTGTCTTGTTCTTGTCTTCTAATTTAATAAAGAAAATAAAGAAAGAGTTTCTTACAAATTAGCGAAAGATGGAAATTGATGCTTTATTACACTATCTTTTATGATATGACTCATTTACTCATTTACATATTCGAATTCTATTCTCAGGAGATGAAGAAAGATAAAAAACGATATATCTATCTTTTCGATATTTGAATTTGATTATATACGTAAGACAAAATTCGTTATTCGTTTTTTTTTACCGAATTTCACGAAAGGAGCAACTCCCCCTTTTATCTTGTTCAATTGCTAGCGACTTCTTAATTAGTAATCGGGAAGCTAGGTAAAAAAAAGAGTTATCCGCAACTTTTGATTCTTTCTACAATTAGATCTTAGGTCACCCAAGAAAACTACATTCTTGTTTACTTTGAGTCTGATAAGCTAACTACTTGTTTCCTACAAATCAAATAATTGAACTTCGTGCACTCTACTTGATTGAATTTGAATTCAAAGGAAAGAAGGCGTGGAGCTTAAATAACTCACTAAGAACGATTTTTAAAAGATTACGCGGTACGATTAGGTCGAATAAGCCCTTCTGGAATAAATATTCAGCCGCTTGTGAACCTTCGGGTACTGTTTTATTCAATGTTTGTTCAATGACTCTTTTACCCGCAAATGCAATGTAGGAATTGGGTTCGGCAATAATGATATCTCCCAACATACCAAAACTAGCTGTTACCCCACCGGTAGTAGGAGATGTAAGAATTGGTACATAAAATAACTTTTTATTTGATTGATAATCATATAAGGCAGACGATATTTTAGCCATTTGCATCAAGCTCAAACTTCCTTCTTGCATGCGCGCCCCCCCCGAAGCGCATACTATAATAAGAGGTAGAAATTGATTGGTAGCGTACTCAATCAAACGGGTGATTTTCTCCCCAACGACGGATCCCATACTACCTCCCATAAACTGAAAATCCATAACCCCAATTGCTACAGGAATACCATTTAGTTGACCTACGCCTGTTTGAACAGCCTCAGTTAATCCCGTCTTTCTTTGATAAGAATCAATACGATCTTTATAAGGCTCTTCCTCCGAATGAAATCCAATGGGATCCAGAGATACCATGTCTTCATCCATAGGATCCCAAGTACCAGGATCAATCGAAAGTTCGATTCTTTCTGAACTACTCATTTTCAAATGATATCCACATTGTTCACAAATATTCATTTTTGATTTCAAAAATTTCTTATAATTTAATCCATAACAATTTTCGCATTGAACCCACAAATGCCTGTATTTTTGAGTTGCATCGAGATCATTAGACCTTTCTCGTAGAGTTAAATCACTACTCTTCGAGTGGGTTCGTATACCGGACCCCCCGCTTTCACTACTTGCATTACTAGTTCGCCGTTTATCAAAAACGTATCTAGAAATGTAACTATCACTACTATCACTTACAATAGGCGTATCCATACAGATTTGAGATTGAAGATAACTGTCAATGCAACTATTAATATGATTATTCCAACTAGATTGAGTATCATACATG